GCTTCAATCTCGACTATACAAAACAAACAAAAAATTGAAGATTTAGTTACGATTAGAAATACACTTTTTTGTCTTTATCCATAGGCCCTTTACTCATACTCATTCAATTGGAAGTACTGATCCAATAAAAAAAAAAATTATGTTTCGTAATCTCATAATCCAATTTTTCAATTTATAATTGACTCTTGAATACAAATCACGAGAATATATATTCTTCCTCGAATTTTTCATTGAGAGGTAAAGGATTTAATCCTTTTAAGAAATAAAGTTTTTGATCGGAATATGCGCCGACGGATCCCTTAACTATTAGTAGTAGGATTAATAGAACGAATCGCACTTTTACCACTAAACTATACCCGCTATGATGCGATTATTGTATATAAACAAGTTTTTTGTCGAGTAAGAGAATCAATAGGATCATAAAAAAAAAAAAAGAATTATGAAAATTTGGGCGTTGATGTATTGTATTTCCTCATGGAACCTAATAAGGATTAGGAAAAGAAGACTCGTTGCGTTGATTCTATATTAGAAGAATGGAAAAAGTCCTGTTCTTTCAATAACAAGTATTTTTGAATCAAATAAAATAACTTTTTTTATCTTATCTAATTTGTTGCAACAAAAAATAAAAAATGGCCCGTGACACGGGCCAGGACGCGGAAATAAAAAAAGACTTTTCGGACGAAATGAAAAAAAAAAATAAAGAATAGATTCAAAAAAAATATAGAATTCTAAATTTCTAATATTAAAATTCAAATATTAATAATTATAATAATTAATAGAATAATATATTATTAATATAATATTAATAATATAATATAATATTCTATTAATATTAATTTAATAGTAATTAATTAATTAATTAATAGTAATTAAATAGTAAATTACTATAATACTAAATAATACTAATTAGAATACTAATATATTAAGAGTAATATAATAATAATATAGTAATATTAGTAATATAAAGTAATAAAAAAGATAAAAAATAGTAATAAAAAAGGTAAAAAAAAAAAAGAAAGTATAGAAGAAGGACTTTTTTTTTCAAGCCCTACTTGTTGTGTATTGTTGTGTAATGTAACATAGGAATTATCTTTTCTCAATTGGGAGAGATGGCTGAGTGGACTAAAGCGCCGGATTGCTAATCCGTTGTACGAGTTATTCGTACCGAGGGTTCGAATCCCTCTCTTTCCGGTTCCGTTGATGACTTGGTATTTTTTTTCAAGTCTTTTTCTTTATTTATTTTCTAATAGTTAAAGATGTAGAATAGATAAAATTCTAAGAACATTTAATAAAAATAAAAATCAAGTAAGGAAAAAGCCTTATTTTTTTTTTATTCTTCACGTCCAGGATTACGCCCTGGATCATTAGATAAAAATCCAAAGATGAAAAGGGAAACAAAGAATATTACTACTGTGTAAACAAAGAGTTTGAGAGTAAGCATTAGACAATCTCCAAGATCTTTTTTTTTTGTTTGGAAAAAAAGAAAATAGATTCTCTATTTTTATACCATATATCCTATTTTGACACCAAGAAATGAAGTGGTTTCTAGAAATTTTTCGAAATAGAAAAGCATTTTTCTAAATTCATTTGTAATAAGAGTCGAGTCTTTCGTGCCAAAATTTTTCTTTCATACCGAAAATTAGATATTTCGGGGGGCTCTAACCGAATAGGTTTCTTTTAATAGAATGGAAAAAAGAGGAGCATGGGGTAGGTAATCTATATTTTTCACGTTTATACAATAACTTCAATGTTTGAATCAAGGGCCTATACTATAAGACTTATCTGATCTTATCAATTATTAGAATTTTTTATCTTGAATAAATCATGAATTATTCTAGGACAGTATTCAAAATCTCATCGAAAACTTACAGCAGCTTGCCAAACAAAGGCTAATAGAAAAAAGAACAGAGGGATTACTGGCATAACATCTACGATTGGATTCAAAAAAGCGTAGGCTTCAGGCAATTTTGTGAAGAAAAAACTGCTTGAATAAAGGGCAAAATTAAGACAGATACAAATCAAATTTAAAATATTAAGCATAACAAACATTTTGTTCTTGAAGATAATTGTATTTTGACTGAGTTATTAATATTCATATAAAAATGGATATAAATTAATATTAATATAAAATAGAGTTAAGGTAGACAAAAAACTTTAAACTCAGCCAATCAAAAATCCTTCAATTATCAGCTAAAAAAAGAATAAAAGAAATCATATTTTCATACAATATCTTAATGGAATTCTATATTATGATCAATAAATTCAGTTTAATTCTATATCTACACATATCAAAATACGAACAACAAGCTAATCCAGTTCATAGATATTTTTGGGGACGGGAATTGACAAAGAACCAATACCAATATTAGTTTTATTAGTTTTGAATCAAAATAGAAATGGGGCGTGGCCAAGCGGTAAGGCAACGGGTTTTGATCCCGCCATTCGGAGGTTCGAATCCTTCCGTCCCAGAGCATATTTATTTTCTATATCAAAATTATATATATCAAAATAAAGATTGTTTTTTTGAACAACAAAAGTAAGACGGGTTTTTCATTATATCTTTATCCTCGGGCTGGTTTAGGGTAAAAAAAAAAGGAAACAATGAATTCATCTGAACCTCTTTGGCTTTGTACCTATAAAAAGAGAGTCTAGCATCCAATAAGATGGAATCGTTCTTTATTTGAATTTGATTTCTCATTCATTATCCCACACCCCATGATCATTTTCAATGTCTGTTCGAATCTCATTAACAAACAAAGAAAATACATATGTTACACATTTCTTTTTCGACCTATTCATTTGTTTTATTTTAAATCATTGATGGTTTAATCTGAATCTGAATATGGGATTTATCTCTTTTATGATGATAAAACGGAGTCCTTACTATAAACTATAAAACGTTATTCAAATAATGATATCGAGATAAGCTATTTTTTAATTAAATTCTTTTAATTTAATGATTTTTTATGAGTCCTTGGTACTTGAAGAAGTGTGGGATTCACGACTCGGTCCTATCGAGTCACTTGAAGATGAAGATTCGAAGAGAACTACTTATTTCTTCGTCTTATCTTATTGGTTTGCTAATATTCGTATTGGAAATCAAAAAATATTTATATGATTCAATAAAATATGGGGTTAATTTGAATTAATTCTTTTGTTTTCTTCATTGTGTATTTTTTTATTAACAGATTTACATTCATATTGACAACAGTGTATCAAATAAATATAATCCGATCTGGGTAATTAGATCTTATCTGTAGATTTATTTATATCTATTCCAGTGGTTTGGTTTTTTTTTTTTTTCTTCATTCAAATGAAATGATAGGTTTATTGGATTTGCTGTGATACAAAAGTCTTTTTTTGATTGGAAAAAAAAAAAAAAATGTATTGAATGTATTGTTATATTAGAAAAATGTATAAAAATGAATATTTCCATTTTTTAAATTATTTTCAATTTTAAATATAAGAATAGATAGCATAAGAGACAAGAGATAATCTATAAATTTTGACTTTATTAAACTTTATCTATACTTTATTTAAATTTAACTTTATCTATTTTTTTATCCGAATCAATTAGAAATTTTTCTATTTCATTTCGTGTTCATTCCTTGTTAGTTTAATGTTTTGATTGTGTCGTACGATTCAATCTCTTTATTTATTCTCTTTGATTTATTTTGATTTTTGATTCCGATTCTATCTACATAACCTAATTATTTGTATTTGGGTTGCTAACTCAATGGTAGAGTACTCGGCTTTTAAGTGCGGCTAACAGCTTTTACACATTTGTACGAAGAAAGGGATTCGTCCATACCATCGGTATTATTTGTAAGACCACGACTGATCCTGAAAGGAATGAATGGAAAAAACAGCATGTCGTATCAATGGAGAATTCTGAGAATATTTGATTCTTACCGGATCGGCTCCAAACAAACCTTGTTTGAATTCTTGGTGCGTAACATAAAAACAAATGAATTCAAATTCAAAGTTGGGGTTGGGTCGAGTTAATAAATGGACAGAGCTCCGCGGCTCCAATTATAGGGAAATAAAAAAGCAACGAGCTCCCGTTCTTAATTTGAATGATTTTCCGATCTAATTAGACGTTAAAAATAGATTAGTGCCTAGTGCGGGAAAAGCTTTTTCTTGAGTGGATTTTCGATTTTTTTAATGAGTCCTAACTATTAGCTATTCTCCACTATGAAGGGGAGTTTAATGTGTAGAAGAAAAAGTATATTGATAAAGCAATTTTTTTTCCAAAATCAAAAAAGAGTGATTGACTTGAAAAAGTAAAGGATTTCTAGTCACCTATTACCCTATAAATGAACATAAACCAATTAGAAATGAACATAAACCAATTAGATGGAAAAAAGAGAGGATAGAGGGTCCGTTGGTGAGTTTAACTATTTCCGAGGTATCTATTCTTTTTATATTATACTATTTTGTTTTTATGGTATCGCACTATGTATCATTTAATAACCCAATAAACTCCCTATCTTTGCTTCAATCAAATCGAATTAAAAATGAAAATAGAGAAATCTCAAAGAAATTTAGAAATAGATAGATCTCGAAAAAATGACTTCCTATACCCACTTATCTTTCGGGAGTATATTTATACATTTGCTCATGATCGTGACTTAAATAGATCTATTTTGTTAGAAAATGTAGGTTATGACAATAAATATAGTTTACTAATCGTAAAACGTTTAATTACTCGAATGTATCAACAGAATCATTTGCTTATTTCTGCTAATGATTCTAACCAAAATACATTTTTTAGGTATAACAAAAATTTGTATTTTCAAATGATATCGGAGGGGTTTGCAGTTATTGTGGAAATTCCATTTTCCTTACGATTAGTATCCTCTTTAGAAAGATCAGAAATAGTAAAATCTCATAATTTACGATCAATTCATTCAATATTTCCTTTTTTAGAGGGCAAATTCCCACATTTAAATTATCTGTCAGAGGGACTAATACCGTACCCCATCCATCTAGAAAAATTG